TCATAGTGATCCTCCTATTCAACTACTTCAACCATTTTCGAACACCTCATAGCATTTTCAGGGCATACGAGAGTTCAATCACTTATGTATGATTCCTCGTCCACCGTCGCTTCCAATGGGTTTCGAAGAAAAAAATCCTTTCTTTCTTGTTTCTATTGAGTCATAAACCGACCTAGGTAAATCCATGAGTTCGATTCTATTATTTTTTCCTCTTTTATTCTGAATAACTATCTGAATCTTGAATTGTCTTATGACTCATCACTCAACTCAGCTGAATTTTTTGAAAGAACTATGCTTTGAACAAATGATCCCCGCTCCCATCACCAGTTGCTCCTCCTATCTACACCCGCTCCACCAACTAATCTTATTTTTGGATCTTGTTTGTGATATTGAGAAAAGATCAATCAATAAATATCTCTATGGATTCTTCCAACTTATTTCTATTCTATAGTATATTAAACGACTACAGTACCCTATATAATTTATATGATATGACTTTTCAATTTTAATTCATTTTTTTTATTTTATTGTCTTCTTTCTCTTTTATATTTCCTTCAGATGAATCGAAAACTACAAAGTATAATATATTTTTTAATGGTTCGAGCCAAAAAATGGACTATTTGCTTATTTACTTTACCTTGTTGTTGTCAGAAAAAGAGGGGAAATTCCTTATTTTCCCCCTGTCTCTAAATGAAATATGATATGCAATATAAAATAGTAAATTAAATACTATATAGTGGATAGTGGACTGGAAATTCAAATATCTTTCTATTTCTAGTATCCGTTCTCGTTATCCATCCCATTGTCGAAACAAAAATAGAGGATGCATCAATATGTAAATATTTGGTACATAAAGCCACGACCCGATCTATCTATATTTATAACTATAGATAGATAAAAAAAATCTATATATAGATAGATAAAAAAATCTATATATAAGCAACCAATCCTTTTTTTTTTGAATCAAAGAAAGATATTCAAAAATAGACGTCTCTTATTTTGTGACTCAGAATAAACGTTTCACGTGGGGGAGTGGAGGAACGGAATAATAATTTATTTGGAGGATCCAAAAAAGATTGAATCGGAAATATCGACAAATTCTAAATTCTTGCGGCGTAGTCTAAAGGAAATGAAAAAAAAAAATTTCGAGGCTACAATTCTATCTCTATCAAATTTGAATATCAGAATAGCTGATATAGTCATGATTCAATAGGTCAGGTCCACTTACCTTTTTTATTTCTTATATTTATGATGGATTTGATTGGAATAACGGAAAAGTAGGAATATTTGGCGATTCATAATTGGGGTTGAGTAGGTAGAATATCTATGTCCTCGAACCAAAAATCTGGAATAATGAAACCTGAGTTGAGTAAGAATATAGCCTGTAGTGACATAGTTGTCTTCCCAATAAGCGGGGTGATTTATCATTATAATGAACACTTTATAATCACTATACTATCTCATTATATTTATAATGATAATTAGTTAATTAACTCATTCTAATAAAAAAATATCCCTATTATCCACTAAAAAATGAAGATTGAAACTAGAGTTTTGTGGAAAAAGCCCCTTATCGGATTTGAACCGATGACTTACGCCTTACCATGGCGTTACTCTACCGCTGAGTTAAAAGGGCCTATTTTATTCCATTCCTGAATGAGACAATGTGAAGACATATACATATATTATATACCTACATATTACATTACATAGGTGCATACAGTAGGCTCATAGTGTCTCATTCGGGAATATCTTTTTTTTTTTTAGTCAGTCTAGGCTAAAACCTAATTACTTTTTTTTTCTTTTATTGACCCCTATCACAACGAGATTCGTTTGATTAATACACAAATTGAAATAGATCCAAGATATTTGATATGTGATCAAATCATGTAATGTATGGAATGAAAAGATTCAACTCGTACCTGAAATCCAAGCTCTGCTCTTAGAAAAAAAGAAACTTTCTATCGTTTCTTAATTTCCTAGCTGTAAGATAGGAATATCGCATCTTAACAATGCGTGAATCGATGCGTGAAGGTTGAAGAATGGCTTTTCTGTCGGACAAATCACTAGCGATCCTATACTTCATTAATTATTAATTATAACACATTATAATTATTTCCTATATAATGGAATGTTTATCCATTCTAATGATATAGAATCTATATATAGAAATAGAATATAGAATTTTTTTCATTCATGAACCATGAATGAAAAAATATTCTATCGGAATCGCGAAAGGAAAGGTGGAAAACTTATTCGTATTTAGTCACACCATTACATTATATTGACAATTACAAAAAACTATTCATACTATGAGTATATATAGTATGATGTCGGTTGGGCATCGCAGATATGCCCCCATCGTCTAGTGGTTCAGGACATCTCTCTTTCAAGGAGGCAGCGGGGATTCGACTTCCCCTGGGGGTAGGGTACTACGAAAGGAGGTTGATCATGTATTATCAATAAGTCTAGACTTGATTCTTCCTGGGTCGATGCCCGAGTGGTTAATGGGGACGGACTGTAAATTCGTTGGCAATATGTCTACGCTGGTTCAAATCCAGCTCGGCCCAAGAATTCACCGATCCATCATGAGATTACATAATATAATAAATTTGTCCGCCGGAAACGTCTGGTTAATTTTATATCCTATTTGTTTTTTTCCGATATATTCTTCATTTTATGAATTATCTAGATTCATATCATAATCCGAAAATATAGGACAAGAATTAACAAGTCAAAATATTTTTTGGAAAGATTTCGTATCAATCGATTTAACACGATTTTACAATAGGATTTCCAGTAATCCGTGTCGTTCTCACTAAAGTCCATATCTATGTGGATATTAATATACCAATCACTCCTTTCTCTGTTACAATACGACAATTCTAAATTAAACTAGTCTTAATCAAATCATTAATAATATGTATGCTGTATACCTTATTTCTCTGGGATTGTAGTTCAATCGGTCAGAGCACCGCCCTGTCAAGGCGGAAGCTGCGGGTTCGAGCCCCGTCAGTCCCGACCTAGTATCCGATGACTCCATCAATTCATTTTTTGATTTTATGTCAAGGGGCATAGAGTGGGATCTAATTCCCATAGGTCCTTTTTTTTTCCGTTTCTCATTTTTTATTGAGAAAATACAATGCGACAATTTCAATTACTTCAATTAGTACCGAGGGGGATAGTCATATTGAATTGGTACAATTGTGGGTAGCACCCTATTTAGTTAGGATTAAAAGAAATCCTTGTCTGGTTTTTTTCGATTGCTCCTGACCCGTGGAAGGGAATCGAATACTTATATATATACTTTCACTAGAGCATATACACAAATTTTGATTCGTTTATTGTACGATAAAAAATGCACTTTTCATATAGTTACCTCGATAAAATACTTTTTTCATATTAAAGCCTCTTTCTAGCTCCAATTTTTGATAACTTAAATTACTAATAGGAAACAATCTATTTATATCATTCAAACTACATACTTCATTTTTGATATATGTGTCCCAGGGCCGGTTCAAGGAAAGAAAGGAATATTTAAATTAAGTAATTAAGAAAAGGAAGAGCAAACAAAGAAAAGATAGACCCTCTCTTCTCTTAGTGAGGGAATGAGTCATCTTTTTTTATTTCCGGGGAAGGCCCTATCGAAGAAAGAACAAACTAAAAAAAAGAGTTCATTTTTTATTTTTTCATTTATCAAAATATTCGATCTTTTCTTCTTATTTTTTCCATTTGACTTCTACTATTTGGGTTGGGTTTTTGACCAATGGAAGCGGAAGATGGGCCCGATGATCCTTTATTATATATATGATTCTATAAATAAGACGGTAGGTTATAGAAAATAACGAATGGATAAAATAAAGAATAATAATTCAATGAGATTCTAAATTGGATCAGGAATTCCATTTTAGGTTTTTATTCCGTATGGATAAAAGATCTTCCTATGTTATACTATTCCATTCTCGATGATGAATCGATTTGATAGCTCAGATATTGTTATTCAATGATATTGATCCGATTCAATATCATCGGGATGTATTTCTCCCATTGAATTTACAGGATAAAGATTTAGAATCTCTATGGGATCAGATCCCGAGTTATTAATTATGAAGTAAAAAAACGATGAAATTATGGAAGTCAATATTCTCGCATTTATTGCTACTGCACTGTTCATTCTAGTTCCTACTGCTTTTTTACTTATCATTTACGTAAAAACGGTCAGTCAAAACGATTAATTTGAATCAAGCTTGACTTCTTAGTTCTTATCAATAATGGAAGAAATGAAAGGGATTCAAATTCCACGTCTTAAATAAAATGAGCGAATTAAAATCAGACGTATATGAGATTTGATAGTATGGTAGAAAGGTTCCTATATTCCTTTCTACCATACTATCTATTAGTGTATAATTCTACTATACATTCTTATATAAAATAATAAAGTTGGACTGTATAAAGAAAGATGGCTTAATGTAGATCACTCCGTAATCTGTATATTGATATATGTACATATAACTCCCATATGTGTAATATACATAGTACCCCAATTCGAGTTCTTTGGTACATCCATTTGGTTTAGACCGATTTCGATCAATATGATATAATTGAATGCCCACCTTTACTCTTATCTTATAAAATACGTATCTACATAATAACAGATCGACTTCCTCTTTGAACAGTAAAGCGAGAAACAAATAAAAAGGGGTCGGTTGCTCCTCATTGTAATATTTATATATAATTCTGTTAAGAGCTAGTTCATCTAAATACTCTATTTCAATTTGGTTGGAAAAAATTGCATATCATGCGTATTCCGTTTAGTTTCAAAATACGAAGATGGGAATCATTTAATTTCACTATTTGTTTGATTGAAAGGTTATTCGTCATCTATTACATTACTTTACTGGATTCCAGTCGAATTTAAAAATGAAGATATTTGAAAGAAAAACGCTTTGCAGAAGGATTATGAAACTATTAATACAGTTTGATTACTCAACTCAATTCAA